CAAAGCTTCTACGACAGCTTCCCCCCTTCGTCGCCTCCTTTCCTCCGCCTCTCCAAAGAATAGAATTATGGTGAAGATTTCTCGGTTCAAAGGGCACAGAAGAACGTTTTCTAGAAACTGGATGAGCTAAGCCCCTTCTTTGATCACTTAAAATAGGTATCCATCGGGCAAAGAGAAGACATTCCAATACGATCTGGAACGAAATGAGAATCTCTCTTTCAATAGGGATCGGTACTCTCCAATCAATGGTCCTAAGTCAAGATTCAGCGACGGAGAAGTTCTGATAATCCAATGGAACAAAACTTCTTTTCTCACGAGAAATGGGGTCAGACGTGGGCTATCCGATATGAGGGAATGTAAAGGGCTCAACTGATCTATTCTACGCTATTACTTGGCTTGGCGAAGATGATCTCTTTAGGGCGGTGTCCCTGGAGTCGTCCCACCTCAACAGAATTTTCCAATAGAACGCTTTCTCGAATGCGAGGGTTGCTCAGTCGACCTTTAGAAGATGAGGCTCAGGTGAAGGCAGAGGTTCAGGAGAAAGAGAGTAGATCGGTTCAACAAAGCATGGCTAAATTGAATTTAGGAGTCAGCAGAGCTACAAGGGAAGGTATAAGGAAGATCGGTAGGCTCGACCGGAGAGGCGGTGAAGGATGTTTACGAGAAGGCCACGTTGCTTACAAAGAAAGAGCTTTGATCACTCTTTCTAAGTCCCATCTCGATACCGTAAAATCGAATCGAATCTATAGTAAGGAAAAGACCAATAGAATGAGTTTTGTGACACTTAATTACGCCTTCTTCCTTAGATGCTAAGAGTTAATCTAGGGAGTTATGTTTACAGTCCTTAAAGAAAGATACATTGGGTCATTCGGTCACTTCCTCGTATGCTCTCCCCCCTACGCTTTGAAGGGCTACGGGGGAAGAGCTATGAGTCCGCTCCCTCACTCCCACTAGAATAGAAAATTAATGAAGAGTTACCGTTCGGGCCCAATCCTCCCATTGGTCACTCACTTGAAGGATGATTAACAAGGTTTTAGTGAACAGTAAAGCTGAAAAGCCCGGCATGGCTCTCTCGCATCTTATTCTACTACTTCTTTTGTAGAGGAAGTCAGTCGTGAATCTCGGTCTAACTTTGTTACCTTAGCCTGGAAAACAGCCTAGTTTCCTAGGCCTCCTTCTATCCCGATATTGAGCCAAGCCCGGCACCCCTGATTGTGTTACTCCTTCTGTTGCCCAAGAACAATCAAACTGTTCGTAGCTCTAATTGCGTGATCGTCCTCTAGCCCGGTCCCGTCCTTGCGTCCTTATATTCTGATTGTTCTTACCGAGCTAGCGAATCTAAAGTCTTTCCCTCTGTCTTTCTAGTCATAGGGGATGGGATTGGGTGTCCGAGTACCGATGTACAACTAAGTAGATGTCTCACGGGCGAAGGAATAGAGTAAGGCTCCACCTTCGTTCTAGTCTTGACTTGAGGGCGGTTGCCGCTTTCCTTCCTGCAAACGGAGGGCGCCGTTCGCCCCACACTTCAGAAAGAGTACAACAAACAATAAGGATAAGATGAATGCAAGAGATAGAAAGGCCTGCTGACCCTATCCTTCTTCCATACTCACAGCGAGTCCATTGTGCTTACGAACGAGTGGAGCGTCTTCAATGCGAGTTGTGCGTGGAGTTTCGCCTAAACAGTGAAATAGTGGCGTTTGTTGTTTTCGAGTTCCCCCTGCCTTCGGAAAGGATACTCCTAATGGTACCTTAGTTCTCCATAGGCGTCTGAAGGGGGAGTGGAGTGAAGGCATTCTCTTGGGAGAAGCCCGCCAGCTTACTATACTAAGAGAAGAGGGCGCTATTTAACAGTGGTAGGGGAAGTCGTCCCGAAGCGCAACTCTTGTTCTTCCTCTTCAGCGGCCAAAGCAATAAGCAGTTGTTTTCGGTTCGTTTTGAGTTTAGTTCCTTTCTACAGGGACGCCCACGCAGCGGGGATATGGGGGTAAACGGGGGGACAGACAAAGCAACAGGGGGTAAGTCCGCTAAGTCCAGCTAGTCCAGTCAAGCAAGTCTAAGCTAGTCCAAGCAATTCTGCAGTAACTTCACTTGCTACTTCGGAGGACTAAGGGATATAATGACTTACACAGCCGGAAAGGGTCAACAACAAAGTGGAGTACGGGGGGGGGATCCATAACGGACTACTCGCTTACCAGAATAGCCGGGGGGACTGCTTCCCCTAAACGCTTATCCCTTACGGACGACTCTCCTTTGCGCGGAGAAAGAGAGGCCGAAGAAGAAAAGGAGGTTTTTCTTCGTCGAGGCATCTGCTCCGCCTGGTCACGCCTGCCACTCACCTTGGAAGCATCCGGGGGGATATAGCTCAGTTGGTAGAGCGGAGCTCTTGCAATTGGGTTGTTGCGATTACGGGTCAAAAAATCCATCCTGGACTAAGCAAGGAGCCTTCTAGGCCAACAACTCTCATCTCAGTAGGTGTTTTCGGCATCTCAGCGGATCTGAT